GCCGTTGACGTTTTCCCAGAATTTTTCGCAGACCTCTCTGAGATAAAAAATCTTTTTTGTGCAATTCCAAATGTGAAGTAAGTCTTCGTATCTTGTTGGTGAAACTTACTACTTGAAATTCAACAGATCCACTGTTTTCTTTGTTTTCTTCTTGTTCTTGCAAAATAATTGAAATAAATGAATTTTTTACCATAAAAGAATTTAACACCCCCCTTTTTACAGATATTTATTTTATGGATCAGTAATAATAATGTCAGAAATTTTAATGTAGTATACACAATAATCATAATTTAATTTATTTATTATAGATTCCTGTTTTTATCAATTAACATTACTAACTCCAATATTGGAGTTCATTTGGATAGTGATACAAAAAGACGATATCAAATAGTTTAGTACAAAGATTAATTTATAGCTTTAATTGATTGATACGTCATTTTCTTATTATTGGAGTATCCTAGACTGGGATGTAAGACAGCGAATATATGTAGCAGGTTGCTTGCATATAACATGGATATTTATAGATCCTCGACAGAAGAAAACAGAAAAAGATGATTGATAGAATAGAACACCAGAATATATAGCAAACTCAAAATTTAAAATTTAAATCAGGGATACATAGATATCCTTAACATACTCAAACGGCTCCCATTATTGGTATCAAACCAATAGCGATTCATACAAGCTAAATCTTCTAATCGATAATTGGGCCAAAAAAAGAACTTTAATTTAATTAATTCATTTTTTTTTCTGTGGATATTTTTACTTTCATCCAAAAATTGACTCCAGTTTTTTAGTCTGTTCTCCTTGCAAAATAATTTATTTTTATGCACACCCTTCTGATTCTTTAAATTCAAATTGAAAGAAATTAGAATTCTCAATTCTCTACGACGTCTAGACGATAAAATCTTTTCAGGAACAAGCAAATCAGAAGTCTTTTTGTCTCTATTTAGAGTTTTTATTTTATGTCTTGGAATGGATTCATCAAAATTTTTCTTAGCAACATTTTTGGGGTTTCGGTTACTTTGGTGCTTACTTTTATGAACCAATGAAATACCTATTATTTGATACATAAAAAACTGTCCATCATTTTTTATAGATAGACGGGCAGGTTCCAGAATTAATATTCCCTTTTTCGTTAATTGTGTAAGATTTAAACGCCTCCTCATTATATCCAGATTAATTTCTTTTCTTTGAATATAGGATATAGTAATTTTTCTTACATTTATGAGGCTAACCAGGAGACCATATATCTGGATATTATTCATCATTTTTTGATTCAATTGATTCAAACGTCCAGTCCATCTTAACTGCAAAGGAAAATCTCCCTTAAAGAGTATTTTTAGTTTTTCAATCGATTCTAAAAAAGATTCTTCAATATTATTTTGCTTCTTTAATTCAAAATATTGTTTTGAATTTGCTGGGCTAAAATTTAAAAAATTATCATCTTGCTCTTGCTTTGCCTTGCTATTTTGATTTTCACTAAAATTTGGTTTTATATTCAAATTAAAAAAAAGTAAGTTGCTTGGGATAAACCAAGGTTTCTCTTTATATTTATGATATAGTATCACAAACTCTGGAAAGAAAAAAACTTTCGGATTTGATATGAAGTGATTTAAAATTAAGAATTTTTCATTCATTCCCATCCAATCAAAAGACATTTCCATCCAATAAAAAAAGACCCTTTTGTAATAGATTTCGCAATTTGAATCAATTGGAAGATAAAAAATATGAAATTGATCCTTTATTTGGTCCTTATTAGGTTCAACCTGAATTTTTGTATTAAATTTCCACCCCAAATATTTTCTATCCGTATTTTTTTCCATATATATAATATCACTTTTTCCTAGATAATTCTTTATAGGAATATTCTTAAGTATGTTAAAAAAGTTTTCTTTTTTTCTGGTGGAATTTTCCTGCTTTTTATTTTTATTTCTTTCTAATGATGTTCTATAAATACAGGATTTTTTTTTAGTTTCAGAATGAATATATTTATATGATAAAAGATCATATCTATAGTTTTTTTCAAAATTATCCTCTTTATTTGATAATAAATAGATTTTCAAATTTTGTTTTTTTTTGTAATCAAAAAAAGGGTCCTTTTCATAGGAATACCATTTCTTTAAATCATTATTTTGAGAGGTATTTATCCCATTTCGCCATTTTTGGGGGACTAATGTAGACCATGTAATCTGAGATAAATCGTATTGATAATGACCTCTTAACCAGTTTTTCCACGGATTCATTCCATAATTTGGAAGTTTCTTATGTCTTATTTCGGAATCAAATATTCCTTGTTTTCCAAATAAATCCTTTATTTCATTCTTAAGAAAAAAAGATGGTCCATTATATTGAAGAATAGATCTTACCTTATTGAAGTTAATTGCTTGGGTTTGTGATAATTTAAAAAATACATATTTTTGTGACAAGTAAGATAAATCAAAAAAAATATGTGACTTTCGCTTACTATTTCTAAGATTATCAAATATCTTTTTTATAGTCATAGGCGAAATAAAGTCAATTTTATTTTGTTTTGTTTTCTTAATCCTTTCTTGATCTTGATTTCTTTTATTATTGTCAATGTGTTTCTCAACAATTTTTTTTGTTGATTCCATAAAAAGGTATAGAGTGATTCTGCGCATATTAATGATACATAGAAAGATATCAATGTATATTTTTTCAATGCAAAATTGAATTAATAATTCAATATTTTTTCTTTTTAATAGTTTCCAAATTTTTGGGGGTGATTCTCCATTATTCTTTTTATTTTTTTTCATTATTTCTATTTGATTTCTGATTGTGTTTTTTCTATCAATTCTATGTTTCATTTCTTCTTTTGCCTGTAAAAAATTTGTCCAGCCTCTAGCTCGATTTTGACTAAGTGATTCATGAATTATCTTATTGCTGATTATAGAATCATTTTCTGTTTGAGTTTGACTTGATTCATATATTTCTCTCGGTATAAATAATGGAATTTTTGTTCCTTTTAAAAGTTTTTGTTTTACAAATAAAACAGCTTTTGTTTGTTTCTTTGTTATTTTTTTTAAAACTCTTCGAACTCTAAAATTGAATTTTCTGATTTCGACTTTATAGTCTACATCTTTAAAAATAGGTTCAAAAAAGGAAGGTGTTTTTCGGGGAGGCCCAAAAGGATATTCTGTTTCCATTCCCAAAACTGTTAAAAAACAAGAATCAAAATCATCCTCTTGCTTTCGATCGCTATCAGAGAGTCGTAGTTTAGATCTGTGCCAAGGTTTCAAATGAAAAGGATATAGGATTTTGATCTGAAAACCTTCTCTTAACCAATTTTTAGGAAATTCCGTTTTGGAGAATTGAAGACCATTATAGCTGCACTTTAGATAAATTTCTCTATTCCAATCTTGGAAATCTTCATACCATTCCGGAGATTGCCGTAATAAAATACGGCCAATATTCTTAACTATTATGAATAAGGGTAATTTAATATATCTTCTAAAAATTGATTGACCTAGTAACAGAACACTTCTTGTTTTTTGTGCATATGGAATGTTATCCCAGAATTCCATTGCATCTTCCTGATTATTTTTTTTTATTTGGAACTGTTGATCTAAAATTTCGAATTCTGACTTTTTACCCAACCAATCTCTAATATTAAAAAAAAGTTTCATTAGGTTGGATATAGGAAAAGGAAAATCCTCCATTTTTTCCAAAAAAAGGGGGGAATGGGGATTTCCTTGAGAGGGTCCCCAAATAACCATTTTACGCCTTTGAGCGCGCATAGATCCTTTTATTACGGCTCGACGAAAATCCGGTTCTTCTAAATAACTTATAAAACCCGAATCTCTATTAAATTTGCTATAAAGATTATAATTCTTGAAATGAGACTTCTTAAAACTTCGTCTGGAACGAGTTAAAAAAGCTATACGTTTAAATCTTCTTGTTCGAAGTTGGTGATCCAGCCCTTGCATTATGCCTTGTTCTTTTCGTCGTTTTTTAAAATGTTGTTCCAACTCATTGATTAATTTGTATGACCATCGAGGGGGTTTTTTACCTATTTTGTTTATTCCAATAGATTTTTTTTCACGTTTAGGGTTAGTTAGAATTGCGTTCAATGAAAACTTTAACCTATTATTTGAATCTATTTTTACTTGTTTTTTTTCTGATCTTTCGATTTTCTGTTCATATTCTGGAGAATTAGGATAGGGAAGAAGGATATCATGAATTTGATTTAGTTCAGATGTTTCTGTGCAATTTTCTATCGAAGTTTCGTTTATGATTGAAGAAGAAAAAAATTTATTCATTCTTCCACGGTACATCCCATTTAAAAAGGGATCATACATTTTAACTAGGCAATTTTTGTTTTTAGGCTCAGTATTACATAATTTTACTAGGAAATTTTTTTTGTTTTTAGTCTCAGCATTATACAATCTAGTTTTTGTTTCAAGTATATTTAGAGAAAGAAATACTGTCTCTAAAGTCTCAATTCTATTTATAAATTCATTATTTAAGTTGTTATTTTTCTCTTTATTAGTATAAAGCCACTCGTTATATAATTCATCAGCGGAGAGTTTTTCTAATGTAGACAACGAAACCCTTCTTGCTATCATTTCACCAAAAGTTGACAAACTGGGGGGATATGTAAAAGATATTCTTGCTTTTCCATCACTTTGACATGTATAAAAAAAATATTGTGAGGCTTCTCTTCTTACGGAGCCTTTAAAATTTTTATTTCTCTTTCTTATGTATCGTAATGGCCGATTCCATCGGTTATAATCAAAAAAAAAGGTCAAAAGAGGTTTTTCAAACAAAAAAAAGGATTTTTCTTCATCTTTTTTATTTTTTTCAAGTATTTTGAACTTCAAATTTTCTTGATTCCCATACATATAATCAACCGGTCTATTGTTATCAAATTCTTCTTCTTCTTCCATTTTGTCGAGTTTGTTCAGTTTCTTACCAAAAATGGGTGATGGTATTCTGCCTAAATAGTAGACACAGGTAAGGAATAAGAAAAAACTAAAGAT